TTATTGTTAACCAAGGAAAATCATTCGTGGTAATGACAAGATACATTTGGACCAGAAAAACCCGTACTCGAAAATAAAATATTTTGGGTACGGGTTTTTGTCGGTAAAAAAAAATCAAATGGATTCAAGTGGAGTTTTATGGAACGTATCAATAAGCTAGACCCATGCTGCGAGTTGTTTCATGCCATAAATAAACGCGAACACTCAAGAAATCCGTTGGACAGGCGGATTCACATCTCTTACAACCGACACAGTCTTCTGTTCTTGGAGCAGAAGCAATTTGCTTCGCTTTACATCCGTCCCAAGGTATCATTTCTAATACATCTGTGGGGCAAGCTCGGACACATTGAGTACACCCGATACATGTATCATAAATCTTTACTGAATGTGACATGGGATCTATACATTTTTGAACATCACAAAATTTCGATCTAGTAAACTTATAAACGAATCATATATTTCGATACCAGACGAATCAATGATTTATCAGAATTTTTTTAATTAGTTTACTTCTGGATTGACTTATGAAAGAGAACACCAAGATACTTTAATTTACTACCTTTTTGCAAGCACGATTATACCTTACGTGGCAGACATGCTAAATTAATCAACGATTATTAGAATTTATATAATTAATACTACCTTTACTTATTCAACAAATTCGATTGGTTGATACGAGTTGATTTTCGATTACGATAAATTGACGAAACAATAGCCAGTCCAATAGCTGCTTCAGCGGCTGCAATAGCTATAACAAAAATTGCAAAAATGGTTCCTTTTAATTGACGACTATCAAAAAAATCAGAAAATGTTACAAAATTTATATTAACTGCATTCAATATAAGTTCAAGACACATAAGGGCTCTAACCATATTTCGACTTGTAATCAATCCATAGATACCGATAGAAAATAAATAGGCACTCAAAATAAGGACATGTTCGAGCATCATTAACCAACTCCTTATTGATCTCGATTTATTTCAATATGAACAACAATTCAACCGATTCGATTGACTCGAATATAACAAGTATGGAATGAATATATTAGTAATAGATCAAACTAAAAGCATTTCTATTTTATACACGAATTCAAATAGAATTGAAGGGAAATAAATGTGATAACCTAGAAAAAAATTGGATTTTGATTCTTAGTTCTAAAAATTTATTATTGACGGGCTACAGCAATTGCGCCTATTAAAGCAACTAAAAGAATTATTGAAATGAGTTCAAATGGAAGAAAAAAATCTGTTGATAAATGAATCCCAATTTGTTGACTATTATTTATCAAATCTTGTTCTAGAATCTGGTTTGATCTTGTAGTCCAAATAATCCCGTACCATGACGTATCTAGAATAGTAGTAATTAGTGAAACAAAAATACTTGTACAAACCATCGAAGTAACCCCATCCCCAACGGTCCAAAGATGAAAATCTTTGTGATATTCTGAACCATTCATGAACATCACAGCAAATATGATTAAAATATTTATAGCTCCTACGTAAATAAGAAGTTGCGCAGCGGCTACAAAATGGGAATTAGATAGAATATAGAATAGGGAGATACAAACAAGAACCAATCCCAATGAAAAGGCGGAAAAAATGGTATTGTTAAGTAATACTACTCCCAGACCTCCCAATATAATACCCAATCCCAGAAAAACTAAAAGAAAATCATGTATTGGTCCAGGTAAATCCATTATATGTAAAATAAGAAATAAATAAATCGAAATATTTCATAACTTTATTGACTTGACCAGGAAAAGGGTGACTCTATATTTTTTTATGAGATTTCTTAATTGTTAATTGAATTCAATCTTAATGAGTGCGTATTAGGTACAGAAATCTCATTCTTTATCCGAAAGAATAGTTTGAAACTATATATTTTGAAATCATTACGAATATGGAATAAAATATAGAAATAGATTTTCCATCCAAATTGAGCCGCGGTTCTCACCAACTAATCAAGAGTTTGGATTTTTAGTTATTGACCAAACAAAAACCATATTCGTTTAGATCAAAACTTAATCTTAGTAATTGGGAATTGCTCTTGAATCAAGGGGTTTAGTCATTTTTTATTTGAGGCGAATTCAAAATTGTTCGAACCGTGTAATCGTCAATTACCGATATTGGTAAACGACCCAAAGCAATTTGATTATAATTCAATTCGTGACGATCATACGTAGAAAGTTCATATTCTTCAGTCATCGATAAACAATTTGTTGGACAATACTCAACGCAATTACCACAAAATATACAGATTCCGAAATCAATACTGTAATTAAGCAATCGTTTCTTTCGAATATCTGTTTCCAATTTCCAATCAACAACAGGTAGATCTATAGGACATACGCGAACACATACTTCACAAGCAATGCATTTATCAAATTCAAAGTGGATTCGGCCGCGGAAACGCTCCGATGTGATTAATTTTTCATAGGGGTATTGAATAGTTACGGGTAAACGATTCGCATGGGATAAGGTAATCATGAAACTTTGACCAA